AGGATGCTGGCTCCAGAGGCAGAGTCTCTGTTGGCTGATGCGGGAAGGCTCTCTGCGGAGTAGGCGTCCCGGTGTCAGAATATAGTTGAAGAGTTGAGGTCCGAAGCGGCCAAGATTACTAAACTAAAGAGATGCGAGAGCTAGAGGGCCGGCTTCGGTACATCAATCAATCACTGGAAGAACTCCTGCAGCTCGCTTCTTCTCCTTTGCAGCGCTACTCTCGCCACCACAGCTCTTTTTTAGCCTATTTTGTTCCTACCCTACCACCTTCCTTTCTCTCGGCCTATCCAAATAAATATCCTTATCAGACAAGGTTACTCCGGCACCTCACATCTCAAAGAGGTCATTTATTTCTGATATTGACAGCAAGCTTTGTCTCATCGTCATGAACAGCCACCAAAAGAGGACTTTGCCCCAAAGCAGGCACTGAGAAATTCTTCCCCCCAATCACCAATATACTCATCAACGGGAAGTTCAAGGTCTAAAGCTCGGGCCCTGTGATGCTTAGGGTTGGGCTCATCAGACTATTACATATATATGTTTTCCACGCTTGTTGAGCGGTCAAACTACTTGTAACTGCGGATGGGCACAGTATGAATGAAACTTGCTTTCTAAAGCCCTAACCAACCCTCTTTCTTGATTGCTTGAGAGCGAATCTCAGTGATGAACTGCTTGACTTCCCTTGCACCGGTTGTTACTATCCTTGGTGTAACCCTGAACTAGCTCGTCGAAACACAGGCTCTATTCGCCTTAGTTGGGCCCCTTGGGACTTTCCTTTTTATTATACTAGGCGCGTCTAACCTTTATTCATCCCTGGCTCTGATCCTCTAAGCTTCTTCACAGATCCGGCATCCTCCTTACTTACTGGCTTCGTCTATTCCACTCGTACTGTTTACTGCTAACTCCATTCCTCTACGGAAAAAACCCTTCTTCGGTTAGTTTGGGCTTTCTCTTTCGTTCGCTTTCGCTTCCTCACTTGCTATCGAGTGAAGCGGTGCTGGGATAGGATTTTAGAGCAACCTGGGTGAGGCATAGATCGCCAGTTTCCTTTAATCACGAAGTCGCACCTGAACTCGAAGCGCTAGCCCGGTTAAAGATAAAAGCCTGCCCGTTACCCAGAGGTTGATGGATTTTCGCCTATCTTTTCTTTGGTATATGGCTGAAGCTGTTGTAGCTTTAGTTTCTCCCAACCCTTGGGAAAAAGAAGGAGGCAAGGCTACTACTACTAGATAGATAAGGAGTTCACCGCCATTCATTAAGAGAATGGAGCACGGTAGGCCCTATACCTTTATATTAGACTCAGAGTTGAGTTGACAGGCTAAGGTTCGAAGAGCTTACTGGGACTAAGATCCGTTACTCGCCGCATTCATTATTGATTCCCCTTCTATTCTGTAGGAGTTTCCGCTTAACTCTCATTGATTAGAGATCGCATTATATTATAGGGATTCAATGAAATGGCCGATACCCTCTTGAAATCGGAAAACGAAATCCGATAAATGATACAAATCCCCCTTTTGACACCAAAGAGGAAGTTGTACCTACACATCAAATAAAGCCCTTGCCTCCTTCGTAGACAACCTCGAATATCCCCAACTGGGAGCTCATGCTAAGACAGCCCAGCCTATTCTTTATCTGAAGCTATAAGAGGAGCTCTAGTGGTAGCCCGACTCTCTAACGATGAGTGCCTAACAGAGATTTTGAAAGGTATTATCAATCGTTTGGCAAAAGAAAAAAAACTTAGCTATGAGAACCTCATGGAAGCAAGCATCGTGCTATGGCTATCGTCTCGGGTGCCTTTCCTTTCTTTTGTTCTTAAGGCGATAGGAGTTGTATTCGGAAAGGGACAAGGGCGTCCAGCATCCAAAGCCTAGGGAAGAAGAAACTACAGGGTTCCAAGGGTGATTGACTACAGGTAACCGAAAGCAAGCAAGAGGAAGGAGTAGTCCATGGGATGGACTACGAGTGTATCGATCTACACGCCCTCTTAACAGCTATAAGAGTCGGAATAGGAGTTAGATAGGCCGACCACCGGTTGCGAACCGATACGGCTACGGCAATACAATAGTATCATTGTCCCCTTCGACACCGTAGCTTCGGAAGTAGGAAACGGAGACTACAGGCGTACTGAGCTACATAAAAGAATAAACTGACCGGGGGAGGTACTAGTTAAAGAACGTAAAGCTGCTATTTCGTATATTGCAAAGGGTATTACATCCGAAGCAACGAGTTCCATACCAGTAGCAAGTCTAAAGGCGTATTGGCCTATTTAAAGAGATAACACGGGGATTACCACTCCTCTTGCTAAAAGGGCGATGGCCTAAGGGGCCTGCCTCCTAAGCTTAATAGAAGAAAGCCAGGGGCGTAAAGAACGAATATCATAGAAGACGATCGAAAAGACCCTATTGAATGACTTTTTGAAACTGAAGCAGGAGATGGTGTAGTCGGCTTATGGCCCTGTAGTGTCTCTTTATGAAACTAACTCCATTAGCCTAAGGTCGCCTTTCCTACGCTTCCCCATTTCGTACTTTCCGTTCTGTTGTAAATAGTATAACCCCCGCCTCAGGGGATTCAGTATGTCTATCGCCCCTGGCTTTCCTTTTTAGTACTGGAATTCCTTGTTCTAGAAGCGGGCGGTGCTCGGGCTTCTATCCGCACTTGCTAAATAGATGAGGTTTTCCGTTGCTTGGAATGAATTCCTTTTAGTAGGACCATCACCCTTTCATTCCTCCGTATCGCCTCTGGAACCCGTGTCTGTCTATCGTACTCCCCTTCGGTTACCAACCGATTCCCCCGGTTGTATTCCTCTTTTAAAGGTGTAGTTAAAAGGAACTCAATAGGCCCCCTCTCCAGCCATAGCAGTTGATTCATCTATTGCGCGATCGCTTTCCTACTTCCTTATCGCCTTTGCAATGCCAAAACTCGATCGGTAGGGGCTTTCGGCCCCGCAAGCTTTCCCTCGTAGTTTACTACTTGCTAAATAGATTAGGGTTTCCGTCGTAGTTGGAACCCTTACCAACCCTTAAAGCGAACTAGTAGCACGTTCTGCCTCTTCCACCCTTCCTTCCTTGCTTTCGCTTACCTTTCTGTTGCAGGATCGGGACGACCTTCCGTCTATTCTATGTCTTCTACCTCTTCTGCCTCTGGCATTCCACTTCTTACCTTGCTTTTCATTTAAATTCCTTTTATTCAGTCTGTCTATCGTAGGCCCCCGCCTCTCTGTTTATTTGTCTATGATATTCATTCGGGTGCTTCTATCGATACACTCGTTGTCCATCCCATGGACTAGTCATTCCAGCTAGAAATAGCGAAATCCGGGCTTCAAGAAAAGGATGCTAAAAGGCCGATTAAAGGCCTTAAAACCCCTGTCAAGGGAAGTCTGTCTGTCTGTTCTTGTACTATGAAAATCAATTGAAGAAAGTTCCTTCAATAAGCATTAAGACAAAATTGAGAATAGGTAGGGGATTGAAACTGCTATTTGTCCAATTCAACCTTTCATCTGCTCTTTCTTCAAAGCTAATAGCTGTATTTCCTATTATTGATTTGTCCCAAGGGGGACTTATTCTGATCTTCACATTCAATACCAATGGCCGCCTACCTTTCAAATCTGCCTATTACTTTCCTTTCGCCTTCTTCAGTTTAAATTTCGTATATAGTCATATAACTATCCTTAGTAGGAGTTGTGTTACTGTGACTTATGAGATGGTACTTATTACTTATTCGGTCCTTTAGGTTGTTCAGTGATCTTTCCGCTTCTCAATTGTAGGTGTAACTAATATGAACTTCTCGTTCGATAAGATTCTTCTGTTCGTAGTATAGAATATGTAGTAAAAGTGAGAATGAAGGGTGGCTATCAATCATTTGGAAAAGAAGTTCCAGAGGCATCTTCCATTCATATCGATGTGCATTATCACCATTCTATTTCCCTTTCTTCTTTAGGTGATAATGCATCATCCGTTTGTAGAGACTGACTAACCCAACTAATCTTTCTACGTACCAGAAATAACGTTTCCAAATCTGTTTTGGAACGGGGTATTCTTCGCACCCCCTAAATACAAGTGGAATACACCTTATGAGCCAGCGAATTAATCTCAAACGATAGATGAAAGTGTCGAATCTTATTGTTAATAATTCAATCAATAAGTTCCAGCTTTTATTCCTAAACATAATTTCTTATTTCTCTTTCTTAATCTTGGAAAGCCATTCGTCTTGTGACTTTGACTTTCTTAAACGGAAAGCGAGAGAACCTTTCCTTACTACTAAATTCCTCTGCTTTTAACAGAGAACTACATGGGATAGTAAAGCAATTGAGAGTGAGAGCGTATATCAATCGAATGGAATCCTTATCTAACTTTCTTTTTGATTGAAGGAACCCGGTCAAAGGAAGTGCTAGCAGTTGATTAAGTAGAGTCGGTAGATGATTTACTTTCATAAACTGCTGCTAACAAGAGGGTTCTTTCTATCTTATTTTCTTTTAGCTTTTTTCGAACTAGGAAGAGGAAGGTCCAATCATGCTAAGAAGCTATTGGCTATATGCTTAACACATGCAAGTCGGACTATGTTTTCGATCATCAATCATGACATCGAATCACTTTCCTTCCTTACTAAGCTAACGCATAGCCGAGCTTATAAAAAAGGGTAGCGATGATGGCTAAACAATCATTTGGTAAAGAGGGTGGGGAAGAAGGATACAATAACGTGGCATCAGCAATGTTAAGGTTCGCTACATCTGGGAATTTCACTTCCAATTTGGCTGGTGAGAACGCTGGCGTAATTTCCAGGGCTATATCCTCTTTTATTTTAAAGGAAGAATCTAGGGTAGTGGTGAATACGGAGAACATGAATTCCCTTAGCGCGTTGGATCATCGAAGAATGGAAAATTTCCTATCTCTGGTAAAAGACCACCCATGAGGGTTCATCAACTCATTTCTCGGTCAGATATTGGTCACAAAAAGTACAATTTGAACTTGTCACCAGCCTCATCTGGCTTTTCTAGCTTCACAGCTGATCCCTCACCAGATGCTTAGTCAGAGCCATTCTCGTTGTGCTTTGATAGACTACTCAGAGAGACTCTTTAGTAGAAAGATTCTCCGCTTCGGCTTGCCTCTGGAAGCTCTATTTTGATACCTTAGCGGACTACTTGTTTGAAGCTTTCAATATCTTGTTCTCAATGACCGGATCTCACACTTCCTTCCCCACCCACCTACCCTCTTTACCAGGTTGGTTTTTTCCCTAAAATTCAATGAGACAAGTCCCTTCTTCGCTATGCGAGACTGGCAACAAACAAGGCTTGTTGCCTTTATATGTAGTCAGGAAATGAGACCTCGTCAACTACTTAGTCTTCTGGACAAAGAGAAAGCACAACAACCTTGATCTGCTGAACCGATTGGAGGGAGTTCTAACGATCGTAGCGTAGGCCGAGCTGGGAACTCCATGATACTTTCCAGCTAGGGATGGTGGGTTTAGCCCCTATCTCTCCTCCTTAAGTTAAGAGCCCTTAACGCATTCCATAACTGAATGAGCTTCCCCGGAGTCAAAGTCCGTGGACTACAACGCTCAGTTTTGAGCCTCAACCGGCACAGCAGGTCACGTTTCCATGTGAAGTCCGTAAAAAGAGTTTACTACTCAGCTGATCAATCCAACGCAATAATCCCGGCTAGGCATCAGGCTCGATTCGGGATCACTAATCACTAACAGAATCGGAAAGAAACTGAGTTTCCTTACTAAAAACAAAGTCGGGTAGCCTAAACGCCCTTCCTTGAAAGGAAAGCCTATCGGTGTCAATAGAGTCACCCTTTCCTACCTCTGGACTACCTAAAGAGCCACTTTATTTGCGTTAGGCCTTTCAACCGGTAAGGTAAGTTTCATTCATGAAAGTCGAGCCTTCACTACGGTAACCCTCAGTTCTTATTGGATTGGTCTAGTCACCGCTACGACCCTTTGTTGGTAGAGCTATCGTTGTAACAGTCGATTTCCTCCTTTTCGCCCCCTCGATGCAGATAGAAAGAAGTGAGGTTCTCTCCAGCTTTCAATTAAGCGTATGACTTTCAGTCAAAGGTCCACTATCCTCTAAGTCGCGTCTCCCTTGGTCCTATCACAGTTTCTTAAAAAAAACGTTTCTTAAACGAAAAGCTAAAGGCCGTCAACTTCTTTTATTATTAGTAGAGTGACTTTTTACTCTATCTTCTCACTCGAGGATCTGAAACCCTATTTAACTCAGTCGTCTTTCCACTCCTCTCTAACTTTCTACAAGTAAACTAGACTGTTACGCTTCGCTCTTGAGATTGTTATCACACGGCTAGTTCAACTTTTCCCCTGTCGGTCTGAAAAAGGCCCTCTCCTTGAAGGAAAGCTACCTATTCTATTGGATTGGTCGAGTATCGCTATTTCTTTGTCCTTTCTACGCTACGCCTCTCTAACCCCCTCACTCCTTTCCTTTTATTCCCTGATCTACGACCTGTACCGCTCGCGTAAGGTATTCCACTCGTGGACTTAGGTCTCGCTGCTATCCTTCCTTTCGCTACGTAAACTGGCCCTACGGCAACTACCCTTGGGGGAACGGGCGGATGAAGAGTTTAGTGGAAAGGCAAGGGGTTGAAGAACTTAGTTGAAAGACTCTGTCTGGGGCTAATCGAAGAAAGTTATTCTCTATACAGCAACTCATTCTCTGAACTCCTCCGGACTAGGTATCCGTGTTAGGAACTTCCATACCCTTCTCCTTGGAATCTAGTTTCAGTACCATATGGGTCAAGGTCGGATCGGACAGGCTAGGTGAAAAGCTTAGGGCTAGGGCACAAAGGTAGTATGCTTCTTACTCGGACAATTTCTTTATTTAATTTAATTAATGGGCTGGATAGATTTATTTCCGGGAGGAAGACTTTGAATAGGCTTTTTTCCAATTTCAAGAGCTATTGAGTTCCGGTCGGTTTGAGTGCTCTTGGATGGAGTTCTCTGATATCCAGAGGAAGGCCTAGGGGTTTCCAATTCTAAGCTAAGCTACTGCCATGGCTTTTGGAGAACAAAGCTAAACCCTTATAGTTGGCGTGCTAAGAGCAGCTAATTGAAGTGCTAGTTTAGATCTAGCTCCAGTGGGAGTTGCTCAACCATTTCCAGATGAGTTCGTTTTCCCCTAAGTTTTTGTCTCTCTCAATGTGTGTCTGCGAAGGCAAGCCATGTTCAACGCTTTCTATTCACATGTGACAATCTATCCTTGATTTATTTCAAGCGGAGGGTTAGCGTTCAAGGAAATAAGTAAGATTAAGATAAGGCAATCCGCTTTCACGCCTGCAGGCCCTAGGTCAAAAACAAAGAAGTTTGAAAGCGCAGTCCCCTTCGAGTGCTAGTTCCCCTAGATGTAGTTGGGGTGGTAGTTCTATTTGCGGTCGATCCATTTGCCCTTTTGCCCTTTCATCCCTTCGTTCCTTATTAAGGTATCGGCCTTATAGGGAAAATGTTAACTGTTAACCAAAGCGCTAATCTCTTCTAAGCCCTTCGCCTGCAAACTCATTAAAGTAAACAAAGCCAACCGTGTGATAGAATGCTTTCTTGCCTGGTCCGAAGGAAAGGACTTTTCGCTGGAAAACTCCTAGCTCAACTAGGGCTTCGCACCTTGCTTGACTGCCTTTTCACACTCATACTAGGAAGAATGAACTCTTTACTGAGCTATTGCATAAGAGAGAGCAGAGCCCCTTCTTTAGTATGAGATATCCTCCCACATCTAGAAGTTGAAACATCCTCTTCTGGAACTCCCACATCCGATTATGGTCCATCTACTTCTTCCTCTATTGATTCATGTGCTATATGCGGAAGTCGGAATCTATAAATTCCTTTTCACTGGGAACAACTCCTGGCTCTAAAGAACCAGACTCTTAACAAACCAGGTTTCTTAGTGAAAGCGGAATCCAATACCTGTAGTGCCTCACTTTCCTGAAAGCAGGAAGCACCGCATTCTTCTTATTTTATTATACGACAAGCTGCTTGCTTATCGGCTGTTGTCACAATTGAATCAGCTTTTCATGCTGCCGATTCTAGACCGATTTAAAGCAGTTTGGTAGGCTGGTTGCTATGAATTTAGGAGTAGAGGATAGATGGGAATTCTCCCCCGTAAGCCTGGCAAGAGCAGATCCTTTTCCATATGCTCCGATGCCCTTCGCCCCTATCTTTCTCTGTTTCGGTGGATTGACCGGATATTTCCTTACAGTGATTTCCTGGAAGTGATTGACCAGCTATATTAGGAATGGGAGGTTCGAAGGTCAGGGCTCAGTTCGTTAGCGATGTCACCAAGGGCCGGAGGAAGGAAGGTAAACGTAAGTCCTTAGACTACTCCCTCATTCGCTTTTCTGGGCGTCGTTCCTCAGAATCCATGACCTGAACATCATACCAGGTCTCTTTCCTCTTACCGTTATCCAAAACCCTAGTACCAGGTTGGCCTTTCCCCTCCCTCTTCTGTATTCTTCTCCATGTTTTGGTTCTCTTCGTGCACGTAACAGAGGCTTGTGGTTTAGTTCGGGCAGAACTTCACCATCTCTTTTCTTTTGTCAAACTATCCCCTTTAGCCCGTTCCTTGGTCACAGGGCCCACTGGGTCATTAAGTTCCTTTGGCCCAACACTAACATACTCTTTTGGCAAAACTGACACAGTATCCTCTTGCCCAGCAGAGATTTGGATTGGTGAGTGAGCTGTCACTTCTACATCCTTGTTTCCCCTAATTTCTCCGTTAACACCGCTTATCCCGATCACATATTGGCACGTTCATGATGCATCATGATCAAAAGGCCGTAAAGAAGACCTATGCATCAGTGTACTGTCATGATCACATATTAGCTCTATTTTCTTGACGGCTTGAAGGCGAAGCCGCCTATTTCTTAGGGCAAAGGGCGCTCCATCCTCCTAACTCCTTCCACTTCTCCCAGGGACAGGGACTACGGCTTGACCTTCGGGGAAGAAGTCCGCAGGACCCCTCCTTCTAGGGCGCCTAGATAGTGAAAGGTTATCCCTTTGCAACGCTGGAAGCTAAGCAAAGTCACGAAGCTGGCTGACTACGCTCGAGCAGAGCTCAGGAGCGAGCAAGACTATTTTGGTGAATGCAATAAGAACCGGCTGCTCGCCGCAGCAGAGTGCTTTGCCCATGCTGCTATCTGCCGCCGAAGCGCTCAAGGGATTCGTGCTTGAATGTCGAGATCAGGTTGTGACAGCGGAACAATCCATGCGGCAAATCTATTTGTGGTGGAATAAACTCAATTCAATAAATAAATAAATAAAATAGAAATATATAAAAAATTTGTATTTAATTTGTTTGCTCCGATACAAGAGATCGCCCCCGAAGCAAGGTATGGTGGGTGCCAGCAACTTTCACTTGTTAGGAGTAGGGGCTGAAAAGAGCTCTTTGTATAGGTTGGGTTTTCTGGGCTTTGATGCTTACCTTATTATTATTAATTATTATTTATTAAATTAAAAGGGGAAGGTTTGATAAAGGAGCTTTTCAGCTCTTTTGCTGGATTGTTGGTCCGCAGCTCCGCCCTATAGAATGAATAAGGAGAGGCTTATCGATGACCGAGCCACTCTTCCTTAGCGGCCTTACCTCACCCCCCTTGTCACTTAAAGGGCGAAGTCGCCGAAGCGAGTCTAAAGGCCAAAGAGTAATCTTTGAAGGCTACTACGCATCCTTACTTACTCATAGTAGAGTGTAAGGTAGGTTTGGGTATAGCAGGACTTGAACCTGCGACCATTAGGTTAAAAGCCCAATGCTCTACCAACTGAGCTATACACCCAAAAAAAGATGTAGTAGTAAATAAGGATTGGTGCGGAAAAGAGGGCGGCCCCCCTTCCCCTTCTTCTCATCATATTAAAGGAGCGCGGCTCTGTATAAGGCTCGTACTGCAAAGCAAGCGTAAGGGCGCGCGTTAGCACTCCTGCAAGAAAACGACCTAGCTAAGGCGCCCCCCTTATTTATTAAAAACTAAAGGGCGTTAAGCGTATGAGAAAGATGCGCTCAAGCACCCAA